CTCTGAAAAGAAAGATTTCCTATCTTTTCTTTCAACTCAGGAGAAATACGGTCAGGCGGCGCTAATTCGAATCCCTCGGGCAAAATAAGAACAGCACCCACATTTAACCCTCCCTTTTTCCCATTACCAAGAACTTGTTTCAGTTGCATATCATAAGGAATTCGAAGAACTGCTTCAAATACAGTATCGGGAAGCACAGCTTGGGGAACTTCAATATCCACGGGCTTATTAGCTAAATGGCAATTGGCACATACAATTCGTCCGGTTGCTTCTCGTGGGTTTTCATAACCCTGCTGCGCAAAAATGGGATATGCATTTGAAATAGATGTCCGAGTTATTACGTATATCATGATCGATACAGAAATCGATCGAATCATCTGTTCCTTTACCCAAGAAAAAGTATTTCTATTTTCCATATCCAATCGCAGATCCCAGAATTTCTACAATAAATTAGATAGGTAGCTAAGCTAATCTAGTTCCCTATACACGAGTCTGTTGTCATTCTACTGCAACAGTTGTACTGGAATGATGAATACCTTGAGCAGGTAGAAATAGAAAGAATTTTGCTAAAATGGAAAAGGGCTTTCTTTCTAAAGGAAGAAAGATGCTAATTTGATTAATATCAGGAAATCAAATGAGTTTATGCTTCACTAATTGAATGATAAATGACTACAAGCGAAGGAGATAGACGGTTTAAAGAAAAAAAGATCCAAAATTTAAAACATGTATCTAGAATCACTGGAAAACTACAAACAAAAATAGTGAAAATTAGCTCATTAGGAGCCCATCCAAGATCGTTGTAGACCCAACGAATTAGTAGTTCCCAACCGCGGGTGGAGTGAAATCCAACAAAAAAATCAGTAACTAAAAGAATCAAAAAAGCTTTTATTGAGTCATTTAAGTTATAGAAGAATTCCTGAACCCAAGAATTCAAAATGACAAGTTCCTCTTTACCCAGAAAAAAAGAACCACTTAGAATAGCCAAACAGATTATATTTGTCGAGAAATGCAAAATGATATGGAGATGATCCTCATTATCTATTTTGACCAATTGTATTATTTCCTTGTGTATTCCTATAGGAGGTTTTTGTACATGTGTCTTCGGTTTCTCTTTTATCATTTCGTCCAAGAGAAAAAGTTCTTCTAATTCTATGAATCTTTCTAGAACCTTTTTCTCTTGAATATCAGTTAAGAGAGTTTCAGATTGCCTGGTATTCCACCAATTCTTAATCCAAAGTTCCAGACATTTGTTAAAAGAGAAAGAGACTCCCCAGGGCAAAAGTACGATAAATACAAGATATAGGAAAGAAGGCAATGCTTTCTTTTTTTTCATTTTTGATCTGTAAATTGAGTTGTTAATGAATCTGCTTCATTCGCTGACTCTATTTCATTCGCTGACTCTATATGATATTTCTTTTTATTTGAAGCAAAAATTCTATAACAAGGTTTGAGACCTTGTATCTATTCCTCTTTTTTGTATACTAGTGGAATTTCATTGCATTGGGTTCTTTCTTAGATCTAGATGGAGTGGAATAGAGAAATAGAATAAAAAAAAAGCCCTTTCGGATGAAAATGGAAGAATATTATACCATATATCTCACTTGGACAAAACAAATTAGAAGCAATTTTCTCTTATCCTCGTTTGTTCCTTTCTTTAGATAAATACTCAAAAATCCCCTTACAATAACGAATCCAATTCATTCAATTCATTTCAAAAAAATTAAATCGGTATTCAAAATACTTCAATTGGTACGCGCAAGAAATAGGCCAATTCGGCAGCTTTTTGTTCAATTTCTCGTGGAGTAAAAAACTTCTCATCAGTACGAGTCAAGGGAATGACCCCCTGGCCCCGGATTTCCATATAAAGGATACGACGAGGATAAAGACCCTCTTTAACCTGAATTCTAATTGATTGGATATCCCGCATAAGGAATCGAAGGAAGACGCGACGTTTTATTCCAGGGAATCCCCAACGAAAAATGCACACTATTCCCTCTTTTCTATCGAATCGGTCATAACCACTGCCTACATTCCACAAAATAGTGCACCACAAGTAGGAGCTAATGAATAGGCCCGCGATTCCGTAGAAAGACATCACGACCCCCTGTGGAAAAAAAAGAATTTGTTGAGATGGAAGTACAGATATCATATTCTTACCAAGATAACTGGAAGCCCCAACCGATAAAAATCCTAGTGAACCTAGAAAAAGAATACAGGCCCAGAAAAAATTACCTCTTTTTCGAGAACCTTTTAGAAGTTCTATCCATATGTGTTCTGATCGCCAATTCATATTAGATATACTAAATCCAGCAGCGGTCGATTGAAATTGAGAGAATAAGCTAAATAATTTTGACTTTACTTTTTTTGATTCTGAAATCGCCTTCAGTAACTAGTACTCCTGTGAAATAATTGGTTAGATACATTGACTTTCTATTCAAAAAATATCTGTTGATCCACTTAAAATAAAACTCGCTATACCCGGCTCCGCATATGCATGCATTTATGCTCGTAGCCTATATCCGCATCCATAGCCGTTTTTCATTTTTCATTTGTGTGTAGAAAGAGCCACATACCCTACCATATTATATTACTTACACTAAAAAATATCTGTATTATGATCCTGCGTGGAAATACATTGAGAAAATTCGGCCCCATTGGTTCTAGACAATCTTATTTTTCTGCACATAAAGAAATAAAGAAGCCATTGCAATTGCCGGAAATACTAAGCCTACTAAAGGCACGAAAATAGAAGGTAAGTTAAAATCCGTCATAGAATAGGTGTCTCAATTCAAATTTACTATTTCTATCTATTCGAAAAATATCTTAAGATTCTTATAATATAATTAAGTATATCTATTATAAGGAATATTGACTATTGTATTTTTTAGTTTGCAAAATAAAGATTTTTTATAGAATACTATAGAATACTAAAGTATTCTATAAAAAAAAATGAATGGAATGGATAATAAGAAAATTGCAAAAAAGGAGATTAAAAAGATTTGATTTTTCTTTTCCCGTCCTCATGACCTTTCTATCCTTCTAATCGAACTTGAAATTGGATTCAAAAGAAAGCGATTGTGAAAATGAAATACCTCTTTCAGAATACCCTTTAAAATTTGAAAAGGTCTCAGTACGACTTTTAGTCGAATGCGCCCATTTCGAATCCTAAATCAGTTTCGTCTACCTACTTCCACATGCAATACTTCTTCAACCACTCTCGGACCCCCACAAACGCAAGATGCGCGTCAGGTTTTGAAATAAGGATATCCCCCAACCCCAGTATACCGAAACTCGCTCTTATCCTATCCCACCGGTTGTAAGGATTCATACATAGGGCTTTTTAGTTGATTGATAGTGCCGTAAAGTTGAAGCTTTTTTAGACTTTTTTATTAAGCTGTAATTTCCTTCCTGCATACGTGCTCCTCTATCCTCTAGAAGCTCATACAATAATGCGCGGTAAAGGCGGAAAAATAGCATACTCAATCAAAATCAAAGGGCAAATTCTCTTACCTACTACAGATCTCATACTACCCCCTTAGACTTTTTAAGGCGATATACCACCCAAAGGGTATGAAAATGCCGGGTGGAGTTAGCTTTTCGACGAAAACCCGTCCCGTGCAGCGAAGTCCTGTTAGTAAGACCCCGCGCAAGACACAAGAATGGATTATAGAAGAATATTATTCCGAATACTCCTCCGGACGCGTATAGTAGCATTGCGATTCCTAATCTTTTTTCATTGATTCTTTCCCAATAAATAAAGATTTTTTCTGTAAATACTGCGTATTTGATTCCATTATCATATGATAATACTATATTTGTATTTATTTATTGTATTATACCTTTATATATTCTAAATATATAGAATAGAGGAATCTCGATTTGTCAAGTCTCATGATCGTATCAAGATCTATTTTTATTCGGCTCAATCTTAAAAAAAAGATTGAGCCGAGTTTAATTGCAATCAATTAGAAGAATAAAGAAGAATTACTGCATTTCGTAACTGCTTTTTTCTCTTTCTATTTCGCTTCTTTTTTATTTAGACCTTCTTTATATCTAGTTTTATCTACTTATCTAGTTTATCTACCGGCTCGAACTCGAATTTGATCGCCTTCCATATTTCACAAGCTGCGGCTAGTTCAGGACTCCATTTGCTAGCTGCTCGGATAATTTCATTACCTTCACGAGCAAGATCGCGCCCTTCGTTACGAGCTTGTACACAAGCTTCTAAAGCCACCCGATTAGCTACTGCACCAGGTGCATTTCCCCAAGGATGTCCTAAAGTTCCTCCACCAAATTGTAATACGGAATCATCTCCAAAGATTTCGGTCAGAGCTGGCATATGCCAAACATGAATACCCCCTGAAGCCACCGGTATAACACCTGGCATAGATACCCAGTCCTGAGTGAAAAAGACACCGCGAGCACGATCTTTTTCAATAAAATCATCGCGCAATAAATCAACAAAACCTAAAGTCATTTCGCGTTCCCCTTCTAACTTACCTACTACTGTACCGGCGTGGACATGATCTCCCCCAGACATACGCAATGCTTTAGCTAATACACGAAAATGCATACCATGATTTTTCTGTCTATCAATAACTGCATGCATTGCCCGGTGAATGTGAAGAAGTAGGCCATTGTCGCGGCAATAATGAGCCAAAGTAGTATTTGCGGTGAATCCCCCAGTTAAGTAGTCATGCATTACAATAGGAACCCCTAATTCCCTCGCAAATATAGCTCTCTTCATCATTTCTTCGACTGTACCTGCAGTCGCATTCAAGTAATGCCCCTTGATTTCACCGGTTTCGGCCTGTGATTTATAAATTGCTTCGGCACAAAAGACAAAACGGTCCCTCCAGCGCATAAATGGTTGTGAGTTTACGTTTTCATCATCTTTGGTAAAATCAAGTCCACCGCGTAGACACTCATAACACGCTCTACCGTAATTTTTTGCGGATAATCCCAATTTTGGTTTAATAGTACATCCCAAAAAAGGACGGCCGTACTTGTTCAACTTATCCCTTTCAACTTGGATACCATGAGGCGGACCTTGGAAAGTTTTTGAATAAGTAGTGGGAATTCGCAGATCCTCCAGACGTAGAGCGCGTAGGGCTTTGAAACCAAATACGTTACCCACAATGGAAGTAAACATGTTAGTAACAGAACCCTCTTCAAATAGGTCTAATGGATAAGCTACATAAGCGATATATTGATTTTCCTCCCCAACAACGGGCTCAATGTGATAGCATCGCCCTTTGTAACGATCAAGACTGGTAAGTCCATCAGTCCAAACAGTTGTCCATGTACCAGTAGAAGATTCGGCAGCTACTGCAGCCCCTGCTTCTTCGGGCGGAACCCCGGGCTGAGGAGTTACTCGGAATGCTGCCAAGATATCAGTATCCTTGGTTTCATACTCCGGGGTGTAATAAGTCAATTTATAATCCTTAACACCAGCTTTAAATCCAACACTTGCTTTAGTTTCTGTTTGTGGTGACATAAGTCCCTCCCTACAACTCATGAATTAAGAATTCTCACAACGACAGGGTCTACTCGATATGGATTAGGCGTAAATGAAACCTTTGCAAAAATCTTTTAAAACAAAAAGGGTATTCAATTAATATCAACTCATTAAAGAAAATGGAGGGCATGCTTAAGTTAATGAATATGTTTCATTCATATATAAGGCGTACACCCTGTGTATGTTCTATCCTATAGGAATTCTACTATAGGAATTCGATAGGAATTGAGTTGTTGTTATGGTAAGTTAACATGGTTCGTTATTAAACCATGGATTTGATTCACCAAATCCATCATTATTGTATACTCTTTGATAGATATAGCGCAACCCAAATCAATCCCTAATCCTTATTTTACAAGTTCTTAATAGGCCCCTTTCTTATTTTGAATGTAAATACCTAAATACTAAGAAAATTCTCTGTTGACAGCAATCTATGCTTCACAGTAGTATATATTTTGTATATCGAAGTCCTAGATAGGAAAGTAGAGTAGGGACAGATCCTCCACAAAAGGCGAAATGTATATGAAAAAAAAAGATTGATTGAACTTTCCAACGGACTCATTCCATGAGTAAACGATTGAATGGGATTCGCTTGGGCAACGAAATCAAGTCCTCGTCCCCCTTTCTCTCTTATTGAATTAACTAATTCATTTCCTTTTGACTTTTGGATTTTTGGCTATTTTTTTGGATTTGATTTGGCATTATTCAACAAGAAAAAATTCGACAAATTCCTTTTTTTTTTGAAAATTATGTGATAATTATGAGAACCAATCCTACTACTTCTCGTCCCGGGGTTTCCACAATTGAAGAAAAAAGCACAGGGCGTATCGATCAAATTATTGGACCCGTGCTGGATATCACTTTTCCCCCGGGCAAGTTACCTTATATTTATAACGCTTTGGTAGTCAAGAGTAGAGACACTGCCGGTAAGGAAATTAATGTGACTTGTGAGGTACAACAATTATTAGGAAATAATCGAGTTAGAGCTGTAGCTATGAGTGCTACAGACGGGTTGATGAGAGGATTGGAAGTGATTGACACGGGAGCTCCTCTCAGTGTTCCAGTCGGTGGAGCTACTCTCGGACGAATTTTCAACGTTCTTGGGGAACCTATTGACAATTTGGGTCCTGTAGATATTAATGCAACATTCCCTATTCATAGATCTGCGCCTGCCTTTATCGAGCTAGATACGAAATTATCCATCTTTGAAACAGGTATTAAGGTGGTCGATCTTTTAGCTCCTTATCGACGTGGAGGAAAAATAGGATTATTTGGGGGGGCTGGAGTAGGTAAAACAGTACTCATCATGGAATTAATCAACAACATTGCTAAAGCTCATGGAGGCGTATCCGTATTTGGCGGAGTAGGGGAACGGACTCGTGAAGGAAATGATCTTTATATGGAAATGAAGGAATCCGGAGTAATTAATGAAAAAAATTTTGAGGAATCAAAGGTAGCTCTAGTCTATGGTCAAATGAATGAACCGCCGGGAGCTCGTATGAGAGTTGGTTTAACTGCCCTAACTATGGCAGAATATTTCCGAGATGTTAATAAGCAAGACGTGCTTCTATTCATCGATAATATCTTTCGTTTTGTTCAAGCAGGATCGGAGGTATCCGCCTTATTAGGGAGAATGCCCTCCGCAGTGGGTTATCAACCTACTCTTAGTACAGAAATGGGTTCTTTGCAAGAAAGAATTGCTTCTACAAAAAAGGGATCCATAACTTCGATCCAAGCAGTTTATGTACCTGCGGACGATTTGACCGACCCTGCTCCTGCCACAACATTTGCACATTTGGATGCTACTACCGTACTTTCCAGAGGATTAGCTTCCAAGGGTATTTATCCAGCAGTAGATCCTTTAGATTCAACCTCAACTATGTTACAGCCTCGGATCGTTGGCAACGAACATTATGAAACTGCGCAAAGAGTTAAGGAAACTTTACAACGTTACAAAGAACTTCAGGACATTATCGCAATTCTTGGGTTGGATGAATTATCAGAGGAGGATCGTTTAACTGTAGCAAGAGCACGAAAAATTGAACGTTTCTTATCACAACCGTTCTTTGTGGCAGAAGTTTTTACCGGTTCTGCAGGAAAGTATGTTGGTCTTGCAGAAACAATTAGGGGATTTCAACTAATCCTTTCCGGAGAATTAGACGGCCTACCCGAACAAGCTTTTTATTTGGTGGGTAACATCGATGAAGCTAGCACGAAAGCTATAAACTTAGAAGAGGAGAACAAATTGAAGAAATGAAATTAAATCTTTATGTACTAACTCCTAAGCGAATTATTTGGGATTGTGAAGTGAAAGAAATCATTTTATCTACTAATAGTGGCCAAATTGGCGTATTACCAAACCACGCCCCCATTAACACAGCTGTAGATATGGGTCCTTTGAGAATACGCCTCCTCAACGACCAATGGTTAACGGCGGTTCTGTGGAGCGGTTTTGCGAGAATAGTTAATAATGAGATCATCATTTTAGGAAATGATGCGGAACTGGGTAGTGACATTGATCCGGAAGAAGCTCAACAGGCACTTGAAATAGCCGAAGCTAACTTGAGTAGAGCTGAGGGTACGAAAGAGTTGGTTGAAGCGAAGCTAGCTCTCAGACGAGCTAGGATACGAGTCGAGGCTATCAATTGGATTCCCCCATCCAATTGAATACAATCCAATGGTTTAGTTGATACAAAGAAAAAGGGAAGAGGGGTAGAAAAAGTTATTAGATAGCGAAGCGAAGTAAGTCCAATGCTATCTAGTAATTTTTCTACCTACCTACCTACTATTGGATTTGAACCAATGACTCCCGCCGTATGAAAGCAATACTCTAACCACTGAGTTAAGTAGGCAATTTATCACCACAAAGGAAGACCCATTACTTCGATCGATTATAGATCGAATCCTTTTTATAAGCAATACTGCTCCGTTATTGGTATGTTATATGTTATTGGTATGTTATATAGTAAACAGATCAAAGAGATATCCTCTGGCATTAGAGAATATTCATCTTGACAAGAAATTATCTATATGTTAAGATATCTCTGCCAAGGGCTATAGCTCAGTTCGGTAGAGCAACTCGCTTACACGTGCGCCAATGCTTTTCAAAGGAGCTTATTATGCAATGAACATAATTGATCTTATTGCAAAATCAATGTCTTACTTCATGGATTCGAGAGAATAGGAGAACAGTAGCCTGACAAACAGTCGGTTCAGTCCGATTCAGGTGCCAATTCAGGTGCCTAATCAAATAGAACCCTTATTGATTTGCTAGTTGATAAGGTAAATATCCAGCCCACTAAATGCTAGGCGTAATGAGGATAAGGGCCTCCAAAAAACTTCTTTTCGTTCTATGAACTTTAGGGTGTATGAAGTCTCATAGTCAACTCTTGCAGCGGAACGATAGAGACTCCATTTCACTTAGGTTGATTTAATTTAGGCCGGAGGCAGACCTAAGTCAAGGTAATCCTCCTTTGAAACACTTTGGTATTGCTCCTAGATAGATCATAATACAAATAATCAATCAGAGCACAGGGAGCCATCTCATTATCTTTCCGTAAAGAAAAACTATGGTGGACTAACTGATCTTTACATCAGTTGATGAAAGAGCCCAATGCAAAAAAATGCATGTTGGGTCTTTGAAACAGTTCGAATCATTTCGATAATAATCCGTTTGATCTGTTTTACCGAGAAGGTCTACGGTTCGAATCCGTATAGCCCTAATATGTCCTTTTTTTAGATTTTAGGATAGAGATCCTATGTTTCCTTTAGTATAGTTTTCATTTCCTCATTAGTACTTGTTTATAGACTGGACGGTCGCTTGCGCCATAGAATAGAGATAAAAGCATTACCACAGGCTCATTCATCGAAAATCTTAGAGACAGGAAAAGAAAAACGAATTTCTATCAAATCAATAGAAGGAAGGATCCCTTACCTGATTTGAATTCCATCCTCCTTCAAATAGGATATGCTCTAAGTCCCTAGACTTCCCTATAATAACTGCAATGATTTTCTCCATCTTGCGAATTCCTACTTTGTTTGAAGTATATTACTTTGCTTATATATACATTATCTAAATCGATCTACTTTAAATAAAATCCAAAAATAAAGAAAGAGTAAATAAGAAAACAGAATATTCTGTCTCATAGTTCTGAAATAGAGTTCTTTATTTTTATAGTATTACTCCTCATTAGGCTGCATACATTAGTCATCCTATCTTAATTAGGTTCTAATTTCTAATTAGAAATAGAATGGAAATCAAAAAGAAAGGGAGTCGGGATTCCATTGGATGAATCTTTAAAGAAGACAGGGCACAGAGGAAACAAAGGCTAAACTAAGTGCTTTGGTTTGAGCAAAACGGATTCTTGTTTCACCGAGGAAAAGAGAGAAGTTCTGGATAAATTGACAACGCTGACTTGAATTGACTAATTCAGTTCCGCCTATTCCACATTAATGGGAGTACATTTATGTTTCTGCTTCACG